CTAATATTCTTGCAGAATTTATAGCCGGCCAATTAAAAAATCGAGTTTCTTTTCGCAAAGCAATGAAAAAGGCTATAGAATTAACTGAACAAGCAGATACAAAAGGAATTCAAGTGCAAATTGCAGGACGTATTGACGGAAAAGAAATTGCGCGTGTTGAATGGATCAGAGAGGGTAGGGTTCCACTACAAACCATTCGAGCTAAAATTGATTATTGTTCCTATACAGTTCGAACGATCTATGGGGTATTAGGCATCAAAATTTGGATATTTATAGACGGGGAATAATAAACCTTTATTTGCCTTTCCATTCTATCCAGCGATGGAACAAAAAATGATAAATTCGTTTCTTCTTTTTCTTTTCTGTTCAATAAAAAAAAATGAAAAATTATAATTCTATAGGGTTGAATAAAAATTCAATTAATCTTTTGATAAAATTGCTATGCTTAGTGTGTGACTCGTTGGTTTTTTGAGGGTTAGTATAAAAAACCAGCCCCATAGTATAAACAAATAACTATAGAAGTAATAACCAACTCATCACTTCGTATTATCTGGATCCAAAGAACCAGTCAAGATATGATATATTGTTCATATTGTTGTAGCAACTGAAATCTTTTTTTATTAAAAAAATCTGCTTCTAAGTTGTCAATCGAAATAAAAAAAAGGGTATGGATAAATGGAAGGATGAGAGAAAGAAAGAAAAAGAATATTGATGATATATAATTCCAATATGTAAGGTCTATGAGTCATCTCAGAAAAAAGCTGTGTAATAAAGCATCAATACGGATTCATCATTAAATGGATCTACTCATCGAACAAAAAATAAAGAGCTTCGAGCCAATAAAGACTAAGAATATTGACTCAAGAACTAATAGCTCCATTGTAGAATTGAGACCTAACCATAAAGTAAGAAGCGATGGGAACGATGGAACCTGTGAATTCAAAAGATTCTAGTGAAAATGAATTCGAATGATTCATTGATCGGGATGGCGGAACCGACCAGAGACCAATTTATCTATTCGGAAAAGTTATGAACTAATGATAGAACTGAAATATAAATTGAAAGAGTAAATATTCGCCCGCGAAAACTTTATTTTATTGATTTTCTTGGATTGCTAAATTTGGGTCAATCCAATACGATAAAGAGTAAAACAAAAGAAAGATTCGTTTTAACATTCTAAAAACCATATATATAAATATAAGAAAAAAATAGTTATTTTATATATTTAGTTATCTATACAAACAAGATATACAAATTAATAATAGATTTGATCTAGATTAAATGAAATCCATGATTCAGTATATTATTTATTAAATACATGTATATCTTAATTCAAATTATATTATATCTGAATTCAAAATCTTTAATTTGAATTCATTTTATTCGCGAGGAGCTGGATGAGAAGAAACTCTCACGTCCGGTTCTGTAGTAGAGATGGAATTCAAAACAAACCATCAACTATAACCCCAAAAGAACCAGATTCCGTAAACAACATAGAGGAAGAATGAAGGGAATATCTTATCGAGGTAATCATATTTGTTTTGGTAAATACGCTCTTCAGGCACTTGAACCCGCTTGGATCACATCTAGACAAATAGAAGCAGGTCGACGAGCAATGACACGAAATGCACGTCGTGGTGGAAAAATATGGGTCCGCATATTTCCAGATAAACCAGTTACAGTAAGACCCGCAGAAACACGTATGGGTTCAGGTAAAGGCTCTCCCGAATATTGGGTAGCTGTTGTTAAACCAGGTCGAATCCTTTATGAAATGGGTGGAGTAACAGAAAATATAGCTAGAAGGGCTATTTCAATAGCAGCGTCCAAAATGCCTATACGAGCTCAATTCATCATTTCGGGATAAAAAAGAAATAGGCCTTGGGTAAAAAAAAAATAGCGGGTGCAGGTTTCTTTTTTTGGACAAACAATATTTCTTTTTTTCTTCGACCTTTGTATTGTAAAAAACAGATAAAAAAAATGATATGATTCAACCTCAAACCCATTTGAATGTAGCAGATAACAGCGGGGCTCGAGAATTGATGTGTATTCGAATCATAGGAGCTAGCAATCGTCGATATGCTCATATTGGTGACGTTATTGTTGCTGTGATCAAAGACGCAGTCCCAAACATGCCTCTAGAAAGATCAGAAGTGGTCAGAGCTGTAATTGTCCGTACTTGTAAAGAACTTAAACGTGACAACGGTATGATAATACGATATGATGACAATGCTGCAGTTGTGATTGATCAAGAAGGAAATCCAAAAGGAACTCGAGTTTTTGGTGCGATTGCCCGAGAATTGAGACAGTTCAATTTTACTAAAATAGTTTCATTAGCTCCCGAGGTATTATAAAATGAGACCACGATATGGTTATAGTAGGGTATTTAAAAGAAATAGATTAAGATTAATTTAGTAGATTTTGTCTCACGTATATACCTTTCAAAATTAATATTCATAAACAAATACGTAAAAAAAAAAAAAAAGAAAAACATGTTGATTAT